TATGAAATCCAACCCTGGAAATACAGAATCCCAATTTTTTTTACTACCCGGAGCTTCGATACATTTCGAAATCGAGAGATGTCTACCGGGGGAGGTTCTATCAGACAACAATTAGCCAATCTAGATTTACGAATTATTATAGACTATTCATTGGTAGAATGGAAAGAATTGGAGGAAGAGGAACCCACAGGGAATGAATGGGAAGATCGAAAAGTTGGAAGAAGAAAAGATTTTTTGCTTAGACGCATGGAATTGGCTAAGCATTTTATTCGAACAAATATAGAACCAAAATGGATGGTTTTGTGTCTATTACCAGTTCTTCCTCCTGAGTTGAGACCCATCTATCATATAGATGAGGATAAACTAGTGACCTCGGATATTAATGAAATCTATAGAAGAATTATCTATCGGAATAATACTCTTACAGATCTATTAACAACAAGTATAGCTACGCCAGAAGAATTAATAATATCTCAGGAAAAATTGCTACAAGAAGCCGTGGATGCACTTCTTGATAATGGAATCTGCGGACAACCAATGAGGGATGATCATAATAGAGTTTACAAGTCGCTTTCAGATGTAATTGAAGGCAAAGAAGGAAGAGTTCGCGAGACTCTGCTTGGTAAACGGGTCGATTATTCAGGGCGGTCCGTGATTGTCGTGGGCCCTTCACTTTCATTACATCGATGTGGATTGCCTCGCGAAATAGCAATAGAACTTTTCCAGGCATTTGTAATTCGTGACCTAATTAGAAAACATCTTGCTTCGAACATAGGAGTTGCTAAGAGTCAAATTCGGAAAAAAAAACCGATTGTATGGGAAATACTTCAGGAAATTCTGGATGACCATCCTGTATTGCTGAATAGAGCGCCTACTCTGCATAGATTAGGCATACAGGCATTCCTCCCCGTTTTAGTGGAAGGACGCGCTATTTGTTTACATCCATTAGTTTGTAAGGGCTTCAATGCAGACTTTGACGGGGATCAAATGGCTGTTCATGTGCCTTTATCTTTGGAGGCTCAAGCAGAGGCACGTTTACTTATGTTTTCTCATATGAATCTTTTGTCTCCAACTATTGGGGATCCCATTTCGGCACCAACTCAAGATATGCTTAGTGGACTCTATGTCTTAACGAGTGGAAATCGTCGGGGTATTTGTGTAAATAGGTATAATCCATGTAATCGTAGAAACTATCAAAATGAAGATAATAACTATAAGTATACAAAAAAAAAAGAACCCTTTTTTTGTAATCCCTATGATGCAATTGGAGCTTATCGGCAAAAACGAATCAATTTAGGTAGTCCTTTGTGGCTGCGGTGGCGACTAGATCAACGCGTTATTGTTGCAAGAGAAGTTCCCATCGAAATTCACTATGAATCTGTGGGGACTTATTATGAGATTTATGGACACTATCTAATAGTACGAAGTATAAAAAAAGAAATTCTTTATATATATATTCGAACCACTCTTGGTCATATTTCTCTTTATCGAGAAATAGAAGAAGCCATACAGGGGTTTTGGCAGGGCTGTTGTAATTCTATGCTACCAACGGGAATTCGAGTCTCTCCGGGTTAACTAGGACCATAATTCTAGGACCATAATTGCGGAATTTCTACGTGAATCAAGATCTAGAAAAGGAAGTTTTCCAATCACTGACTCAAGCCCATTGTCAAATTCTACTCAGCGCAATATGGAGGTACTGATGGCAGAACGGCCCACTCAGGTCTTTCACAATAAAGTGATAGACGGAACTGCCATGAAACGACTTATTAGTCGATTTATTGATCACTATGGAATAGGATATACATCACATATCTTGGATCAAGTAAAGACTCTGGGTTTCCGACAAGCTACCGCCGCCTCCATTTCATTAGGAATTGATGATCTTTTAACAATACCTTCTAAAAGATGGCTAGTTCAAGACGCTGAACAACAAAGTTTTATTTTGGAAAAACACCATCATTATGGGAATGTACACGCGGTAGAAAAATTACGTCAATCGATCGAAATATGGTATGCCACAAGTGAATATTTGCGACAAGAAATGAATCCTAATTTTCGGATGACCGATCCTTTTAATCCAGTCCATATAATGTCTTTTTCGGGAGCCAGAGGAAATGCTTCTCAGGTACATCAATTAGTAGGTATGAGAGGATTAATGTCGGATCCCCAAGGGCAAATGATTGATTTACCCATCCAAAGCAATTTACGCGAAGGACTCTCTTTAACAGAATACATTATTTCTTGCTACGGAGCCCGTAAAGGGGTTGTGGATACCGCTATCCGAACCTCAGATGCAGGATATCTCACGCGCAGACTTGTTGAAGTAGTTCAACACATTGTTGTACGTCGAACAGATTGTGGCACCGTTCGAGGTATTTCTGTAAGTCCTCGAAATGGAATGATGGCGGACAGGATTTTTATCCAAACATTAATTGGCCGTGTATTAGCAGATGATATATATATAGGTTCGCGATGTATTGCTACTAGAAATCAAGATATTGGGGTTGGACTTGTCAGTAGATTCATAACTTTTAGAGCACAACCAATCTCTATTCGAACCCCCTTTACTTGTAGGAGTACATCTTGGATTTGTCAATTATGTTATGGCCGGAGTCCAGCTCATGACGACCTGGTCGAATTGGGAGAAGCCGTAGGTATTATTGCAGGTCAATCTATTGGAGAACCGGGCACTCAATTAACATTAAGAACTTTTCATACCGGCGGAGTATTCACAGGGGGTACTGCAGAACATGTGCGAGCCCCTTCTAATGGAAAAATAAAATTCAACGAGGATTTGGTTCATCCGACACGTACACGTCATGGACATCCTGCTTTTCTATGTTCTAGAGACTTGTATGTAACTATTGAGAGTGAAGATATTATACACAATGTGTGTATTCCGCCCAAAAGTTTTCTTTTAGTTCAAAACGATCAATATGTAGAATCAGAACAAGTGATTGCTGAGATTCGTGCGAGAACATCCACTTTGAATTTGAAAGAGAAGGTTCGAAAACATATTTATTCTGACTCAGAGGGCGAAATGCACTGGAATACTGATGTGTACCATGCACCTGAATTTACATATGGTAATATTCATCTCTTACCAAAAACAAGTCATTTATGGATATTATTAGGGGAGCCCTGGAGATACAGTCTAGGCCCCTGTTCGATCCACAAGGATCAAGATCAAATGAACGCTTATTCTCTTTCTGTCAAGCCAAGATATATTGCTAACCCCTCAGTAACTAATAATCAAGTTAATCAAGTGAGACACAAATTTTTTAGTTCGTATTTTTCTGGTAAAAATCAAACAGGAGATAGGATTCCTGATTATTCAGAACTTAATCGAATGACATGTACGGGTCGTTATAATCTCAGATATCCGGCCATTCTCGACGGCAATTCTGATTTATTGGCAAAGAGGCGAAGAAATAGATTCATCATTCCACTCGAATCGATTCAAGAAGGCGAGAACCAACTAATACCTTCTTCAGGTATCTCAATGGAAATCCCCAGAAATGGTATTCTCCGTAGAAATAGTATTCTTGCTTATTTCGATGATCCTCGATATATAAGAAAGAGCTCAGGACTTACTAAATATGAGACTAGAGAACTGAATTCAATCGTCAACGAAGAGGATTTGATTGAGTATCGAGGAGTCAAGGTATTTTGGCCAAAATACCAAAAGGAAGTAAATCCATTTTTTTTTATTCCCGTGGAAGTCCACATTTTGGCCGAATCTTCTTCCATAATGGTACGGCACAATAGTATTATTGGGGCAGATACACAAATCACTTTAAATAGAAGAAGTCGGGTAGGCGGATTGGTCCGAGTGAAGAAAAAAGCAGAAAAAATCAAACTGATAATCTTTTCTGGAGATATCCATTTTCCTGGAAAGACAAATAAGGCATTCCGATTGATACCACCAGGAGGGGGAAAACCAAATTCCAAAGAATACAAAAAATTGAAAAATTGGCTTTATATCCAACGAATGAAACTTTCCAGGTATGAAAAAAAGTATTTTGTTTTGGTTCAACCTGTAGTCCCATATAAAAAAACGGATGGTATAAATTTAGGAAGACTTTTCCCGCCGGATCTCTTGCAGGAAAGTGATAATCTACAACTTCGAGTTGTCAATTATATCCTTTATTACGACCCAATTCTTGAAATTTGGGACACAAGTATTCAATTAGTTCGGACTTCTTTAGTGTTGAATTGGGACCAAGACAAAAAGATCGAAAAGGCCTGTGCTTCCTTTGTTGAAATAAGGACAAATGGTTTGCTTAGATATTTTCTAAGAATCGACTTAGCGAAGTCACCTATTTCTTATACCGGAAAAAGGAACGATCTGTCGGGTTCAGGATTGATCTCTGAGAAGGGATCAGATCGCGCTAATGTCAATCCGTTTTCTTCCATTTATTCCTATTCCGAGGCAAGGATTCAAGAATCCCTTAATCCAAATCAAGGAACTATCCATACGTTGTTGAATCGAAATAAGGAATCTCAATCTTTGATAATTTTGTCATCATCCAATTGTTTTCGAATAGGCCCATTCAACGATGTAAAATCTCCCAATGTGATAAAGGAATCAATCAAAAAGAACCCCCTAATTCCAATTAGTAATTCCTTGGGCCCGTTAGGAACAGGCTTTCCAATTTATAATTTTTATTTATTTTCCCATTTAATAACCCATAATCAGATCTTGGTAACTAACTATTTGCAACTTGACAATTTAAAACAGATTTTTCAAATACTTAAATATTATTTACTGGATGAAAATGGTCAAATTTATAATCCCTATTCATGCAGTAACATCATTTTGAATCCATTCCATTTGAATTGGTATTTTCTCCATTACAATTATTGTGAAGAGACATCTACAATCGTTAGTCTTGGGCAGTTTCTTTGTGAAAATGTATGTATAGCCAAAAAAGGACCGCATTTAAAATCGGGTCAAGTTCTAATTGTTCAAGTTGACTCTGTGGTAATACGATCAG